CATTTCCTAAGAATCGATTTGGTAAAACCCCCTAGTTCATATATCGGAAAAAGGAATGCTACATCAGTCTCTGGCTTGCCCTCTACTAATAGAAATGCATCAGATTGCACAAATATCAATCCGTTTTCTTCGATTTATTCCGAGACAAGAATTCAACAAACCTCAGATCCCAATCAAAGAACTATTCATATGTTATTGAATCAAAATACGGGACTCGAGTCGTCGATCATTTTGTCATCATCCAATTGTTTTCGGGTGGGTCGATTCAACGATGTAAACTATTACAACGGGATAAAAGAATCAATTCCAATTCCAAAAGATCCTGGAATTCCAATTACGAATTCGCTGGGGCCTTTAGGAACCACTTTTCAAATTGCGAATCTTTATACATTTTTCCATTTAATAACTCATAATCCAATCTTGCTAAATAACGTTGAAAATTTGAAAAAGACTTTTCAAGTCAGTAAATACTATTTACTGGATGAAAAGGCGAAAATTGATAACCCCAATCCATTCAGTACCATTCTTTTAAATTGGAATTGGTATTTGCTCGATCCTAATTATTGTGAAGAAACATCTACAATAATGAGTCTTGGGCAGTTGATTTGTGAAAATATATGTAGAACAAAAAATGCACCGCGCCTAAAATCAGGTCAAGTTATACTTGTTCAAGTTGACTCTGTAGTAATACGATCAGCTAAGCCTTATTTGGCCACTCCGGGAGCAACTGTTCATGGCCATTATGGGCAAATCCTGCACGAAGGTGATACTTTCATTACATTTATATATGAAAAATCAAGATCTGGTGATATAACCCAAGGGCTTCCAAAAGTAGAACAGGTGTTAGAAGTGCGTTCGATTGATTCAATATCGATGAATCTAGAAAAGAGGGTTGAGCGTTGGAATGAACGTATACCAAGAATTCTTGGAATGCCATGGGCATTCTTGATTGGTGCTGAGCTAACTATAGTCCAAAGCCGTATCTCTTTGGTTAATAAGATCCAAAAGGTTTATCGATCCCAGGGGGTACAGATTCATAATAGGCATATAGAAATTATTGTACGTCAAATAACATCAAAAGTCTTGATTTCAGAAGATGGAATGTCTAATGTTTTTTCGCCCGGAGAACTAGTTGGATTGTTGCGAGCGGAACGAGTGGGGCGCGCATTGGAAGAAGCAGTTTGTTACCGAGCCACCTTATTGGGAATAACTCGAGCAGCTCTCAATACTCAAAGTTTCATATCTGAAGCGAGTTTTCAAGAAACGGCTCGGGTTTTAGCAAAAGCAGCTCTCCGGGGTCGAGTCGATTGGTTAAAAGGATTGAAAGAGAACGTTGTTTTTGGGGGTATGATACCCGCCGGGACCGGATTGAAGGGATTAGTGCCCCCGTCAAAACAACAAAAAAAGAGCCCTTTGGAAACAAAAGAAAACAATCTATTCGAGGGGGAAATGGGAGATATTTTGTTTCACTACCGAAAGTGGGTTGATTCTTTTCTTTCAAAGAATTTGGATGATACATCAGAACTTTATGGGATTTAATGATTCCTAAAGGCGGATTCATCTTTTTTTTTTACTTTACTATCGGTATTTGGGACAGTCATTTAGGTTGGTAATAAAAAATAAGGAATAGAAAAGACTAATGGCTTATTCATATATCTATGCTAATCTACGATAGACGTGAAGGTTCCATTGGAACAATTCTTTATTTCCGTTCAGGGTTCCCCGTCGCCTTTTTGGAAAAAGCGGGGGGGTGTGGGGAGAAATGACCAGAAGATATTGGAACATCAACTTGGAAGAGATGCTGGGGGCAGGGGTTCATTTGGGCCATGAGCCTAGGAAATGGAATCCTAAAATGGCACCTTATATCTCGGCAAAGCGTAAAGGTATTCATATTACAAATCTTACTAGAACTGCTCGTTTTTTATCTGAAGCCTGTGATTTGGTTTTTGGTGCAGCAAGTAGGGGAAAACAATTCTTAATTGTTGGGACCAAAAAAAAAGCAGCTGATTTAGTAGCATGGGCTGCAATAAGGGCCCGGTGTCATTGTGTTACTAAAAAATGGCTCGGCGGTATGTTAACGAATTGGTCCACTACAGAAACGAGACTTCATAAGTTCAGGGACTTGAGAATGAAACAAAAAACGGGAAGACTCAACCGTCTTCCTAAAAGAGATGCGGCTATGTTGAAAAGACAACTATTTCGCTTACAAACCTATCTGGGCGGGATTAAATATATGACAGGATTACCCGATATTGTGATCATCGTCGATCAGCATGAAGAATATACCGCCCTGCGTGAGTGTATCACTTTAGGAATTCCAACAATTTGTTTAATCGATACAAATTGTGATCCCGATCTTGCAGATATTTCAATTCCGGCGAATGATGACGCTATATCCTCAATCCGATTAATTCTTAACAAATTAGTATTTGCGATTTGTGAGGGTCGTTCTAGTTCTAGCTATAGAAGAAATCCTTGATTAATAATAAGATAAAATCAATAAGTTTTACTTCGAAAATACAATAGATTTATAGAATCGATTATTTTTTATGAATTTCTAAAAATAGATAAAAAAACTGGGAATACTATGGAATTAGTTAGTATTCAAACTATCAGTTGGTATTCAAAATACCCCATTCCAGTAGATAAAGAGATGGTTGAATCAAAATAATTTTGTTTAAAGTTCGATTTTTTCAGAGGGCAATATGGATGTGCTATCATGTTCCATCAACACACTAAAAGGCTTATACGAGATATCCGGTGTGGAAGTAGGTCAACATTTCTATTGGAAAATAGGGGATTTCCAAGTCCACGGACAAGTACTTATTACCTCTTGGGTTGTAATTGCTATCTTATTAGGTTCAGCTACTATAGCTGTTCGGAACCCACAAACCATTCCGACTGGGGGTCAGAATTTCTTCGAATATGTTCTTGAGTTCATTCGAGATGTGAGTAAAACTCAAATTGGAGAAGAATACGGCCCTTGGGTTCCTTTTATTGGAACCTTGTTTTTATTTATTTTTGTTTCGAATTGGTCAGGAGCTCTTTTACCTTGGAAAATCATAGAATTACCTCATGGAGAGTTGGCCGCACCTACGAATGATATAAATACTACAGTTGCTTTGGCTTTACTCACGTCAGCGGCCTATTTCTATGCAGGTCTTTCCAAAAGGGGATTCAGTTATTTCGGGAAATATATTCAACCAACTCCAATCCTTTTACCCATTAACATCTTAGAAGATTTCACAAAACCCCTATCACTCAGTTTTCGACTTTTCGGGAATATCTTAGCGGATGAATTAGTCGTTGTTGTTCTTGTTTCTTTAGTACCTTTAGTGGTTCCTATCCCTGTCATGTTCCTTGGATTATTTACAAGTGGTATTCAAGCTCTTATTTTTGCAACTTTAGCCGCCGCTTATATAGGCGAATCCATGGAGGGCCATCATTGAAATAGTCTTTTTTTTTTTTTTTAGCTTATCGCAAAGCAATGTATGTGCGGTTCAAGATGATTGACTTAAGGAATAGAAATAGATCAAATTAAGAACAAAAAAATCAAAAATTTCGATATTAATTAGAGAGTTCAAAAAGGGGGAAAGAGATCTAACAGATATTTTTCCCAAAACTCTCCTTTCCTCGACGAATATTCACCTTCTATTCTATTGGTCAGCCAACCTTCTTATTCAAATCAAATAAGAATTTTGAATAGAAGATATTACCCTTTATGCCGTGTGATAAAATGTAATTAACTAAAAAACAGGAAATACGAGTCGACTTTGATTCTACTTTACAGTAGATTTTCACAATTGACCAAAAGAATTACTAAATAATAAACCAAATTGCATGAACTTAGATCAAGGAAATAATGAGATTTCTACGGAATAATTCGCGCGAATCCTTTTTTTTTCTGTAGTTGGTTAAAATAAAATAATGATAAAGAAAATGGAAGGGAGAAAAAAAGTTACAAAAAAGGGGATTACTAAAAAAAATGGATTGATTCTCGAATCCGATCGAAACGAATGGTTTACATTAGATAAGAAAGACATGTATATGTGATAGTAGATATTGACTAGTTATCTAGAAATTAAAGATTGACCTACTACTTGTCTACTTGTGGGTTCCGGTCGAAGTATCCTTTCATACTGTTGTAGCTGTGAATTGGCTGAATAAACAGATAAAATAAAGATAAAGAAATTGAAAAAAGGAAATAATAGTTCGGAACCAAGAAAGGGAAGAACGAAAGTTGTATGGATTTCCCAAAACTCTGTGGATAGAAACAAAAAAAGAGAAATCGAAGGAGTTTTGACAATTCAATAATAGAATAGTATTACTTAAATTCGAAGTTTGTAGTTACTTCGACCGGATGAATCCTATCAATGGAATAATTAAGTCATAATTCATTGATTGATTGTATCATTAACCATTTCTTTTTGTTGGTATGAGGAACTTATCATGAATCCACTGATTTCTGCCGCTTCCGTTATTGCTGCTGGATTGGCCGTAGGGCTTGCTTCTATTGGACCTGGCGTTGGTCAAGGGACTGCTGCAGGTCAAGCTGTAGAGGGTATCGCGAGACAGCCTGAGGCAGAGGGAAAAATACGAGGTACTCTATTGCTTAGTCTAGCTTTTATGGAAGCTTTAACCATTTATGGATTGGTTGTAGCATTAGCACTTTTATTTGCGAATCCTTTTGTTTAATTTTACAAATAAAAAAATACCTATTTTATTGCCCTGGACCTGTCCTTTGCTTTTCAAATTAGATCCAAATTTCACTCATACAATTCCTTATTCGTTGATAAAATAACCTACGGGAAGGGTTGATTTGCAGATGAGGAATTAGCAGACCTACTCACTTTCATCCTTCCCGTCCGTAGTCCAAAGGAAATTCCTTTTCTCAGGTCTTGCAACAATCAAGGGATAGTTCATACTTTATAACTCTAGTATTTTTTGACTCGATTTCAAAAAAAGAAAAGAATAAATAAAACAGAGGCGCAAGGTGATCA